CGAGTAAAATCTCCTTGTGCTTCCGGACCCCATAGTAACAATAAAGAATGCGCTAAACTATTAGCAGGAGTAGAAACTGCAGCTGTTAAGAAATTGCAGCCTTCCAAATAAGAACTGGCCAATCCATGGGTATACCATGAGGTTACAAAGGTTGTACCTGTGAACCAGCCCCCTAAAGCGAAATAGGCACAAGGAAAGAGCAATAGGCCGGACCAGCCTACAAAAACGAAACGGTCCCTCCGTAACCAGTCATCCATAATATCAAATAAATCATTTTCATCTTTGGTAAATTTACCTAGGGCTATAGTCATAGTGATCCTCCTATTCAACTACTTCGACCATTTCCGAGCACCTCATAGTATTTTGTATTTTCGGGGCGTCTGAAGTTTCGATCATTTTTCTATGATTTCTCTTGCACTTCCCCTCCCAACGGGTTTCGAAGATAAAAATCCTTTATTGGCCCATAAATGGAAATCTATGAACTCAATTTGATTATTCTTTGTTACTAAGCATATGAACCATGAATTGTCTTTTTATGACTCATAAATCAGATAGGTGAATCTTTTCTAAGAACTTTTCAAGCAACAAGGGATCCCTTCTCTCACTACTAACTAATCTACCCCTTCCCCTCTTCTTCAATTAACTAAAAGGGAGATATTTCTAGATTGTTCGAATTTCTATATACATAATTTTCTTAATTTCGATTTTCATTTTCTTTACGCGTCCTCTTTGTTATATCTCCTTTTCCTTCCGATTTTTTAGTGAGTTTTCTCTCTTTCTAAGAGAGAAAAATTCCTAGTTTTTTTAGTTAAATTGAATAAAAAAAAAGAAGACTGGAAATGAAAGTATCTTTCTCGGATCTATTTTTTCCATTACACTGTCATAAATAAAATGTTCGGATGCGGCGATATAGAAATATTTGGTACATGAAATCTGATAGCTACACATCGAAATAGACTTCGATAGATAGAAATTCATCTTGATCTGGAATAAAAGAAAGATAATGGAAATGGCTCTTATCTTGTGACTTGGAAGAAAGGTTTCTCTGTAGAGGAAGGGAATAACAATTTTTTCTCTAGAAGATCTAGGAACAAGAAGATTGAATCGTAAATATCGACAAGTTCTTTCGAAGTCCAAAGAAATGAAATTCAAAAAAGGGGTTCTAATTCAAATTTCATCTCTCTCGAATTTGAATATCAGAATAGCGGATATAGTCAGAATTAAATGAGTCAGGTCCACTTACTTTTTCTTTTTTCTTTTGTTGATTTCGAATCCTTTTGGTATAATAGAAAATAGATTGGTATAAATAGATTGGTATAATAGAAAATAGAGATCTTTGATGATTCAAGAGGCGGCTTATAATTATTTCTAATTTATCTAATTTCTAATAATTAATATAATTAATAATTCCAATTTACCGAATAAATGTTCCACTTTCTATATTATACTCTAACTGAGTATAATGATAACGTATTATCTGGTTCGTTCCTTTTGTATTTGGAATCCAAAAAATCTCTCTATTTTCTGAATACTATGACTGGACTTTCTCAACTTTTAGGAAAAGGATTTTTGAAAAAAAAAGAAAAGCCCCTTATCGGATTTGAACCGATGACTTACGCCTTACCATGGCGTTACTCTACCGCTGAGTTAAAGGGGCTTATTTTATTTAATTATTGAACGAGTCCATATGTGGTAAAATCCCTCTATGCGCATAGATTCTTTCTATATATGATTAGTATTCTATATATGAATATGATTAGTGTATGTTATACATTATACATAAGAATACATAATACAAAAAATTCAATTCTATTATACATATCTATTATATATTTATATTTAAATAATAACTATATATAGTTATATGCAGTAGACTCCTATTGGATTATTTTTGAATAATCAAATGGATTTGACTAACAGGTCGAGGGTAAAATGAATTTTTTCAAGATGAGATGATCCCTTTAAAAAAAAAATTCAAGATATTTCATCGAATGATGAGCTTCTACTTTTCTCCTTTAATTAAAGTCTTAGAGGAAATTTTCGATAACTTCTTGATTCTGCTTACTAGATTTATTTTAGTAGAGTTATATAGAGAATGTCGATTCTAATCAACGATTCCTCAATATGAATGACGAATCAAAAGAATGGAAAGATCCCGTGGATCGAATCATTCTATTGTAATCATTCTATTGTATTGACAATTTGCAAAAATTGATGATACTATGATCATAGTATGAGGGCGGTTGGTCAAGTCGGCCCCCATCGTCTAGTGGTTTAGGACATCTCTCTTTCAAGGAGGCAACGGGGATTCGAATTCCCCTGGGGGTAGGGTACTACGAAAGGAAGTTGATCATGGATTACCAAATGAATTACCAATAAGCCTAAAATTCATTTTTCCTGGGTCGATGCCCGAGCGGTTAATGGGGACGGACTGTAAATTCGTTGACAATATGTCTTCGCTGGTTCAAATCCAGCTCGGCCCAATAATCCGCCAACTCACCATGAGATTGTATAACCTCCCTGCCATACCATACGAAGATAAAAAAGAAGAGAATTTTCTGCTATATCCCCTAATTTCACTGGGATTGTAGTTCAATTGGTTAGAGCACCGCCCTGTCAAGGCGGAAGCTGCGGGTTCGAGCCCCGCCAGTCCCGTCCCGACGGATCCAATAAATCCCTAAATTTATTTTTCCCTTTCTATGAACTAGTAAAGGGTGTCGGGGGACATACTCTCATTTCCAAATCAAAGGGGAGTCTTTATTTCTTTTTTCTTTACTATTTTTCCGTTTCGTTTTTATTGTTTGTTTAGGTTTCTAACTAGGCGATTAATCGAAGTGGAGGGGCAACCCGATGATCCTTCATCAGATGATTGGCCAAGGAAAATGCAGGGTAGAAAACAAAGTAGAAAACAAAGAAACCGATGTTAAATAATTAAATAAATAAATTTTCGATTTATTGGGCTAGGAATCTAAATTTGGATTCGGTATGGATAAAAGGACTTCCTATGTTATACTAATCAAGTCTCGACGACGAATTGATTTAATAGATCAGATATTGTTATTCGTGATATTGATCCGATTCAAAATCATCGGGAGATAATTCATTCATTGAATTTACAGACGAAAGATTTATCATCTCTAGGGGATTAAATCCCGAGTTATTGCGAAGTAAACAAACCAATGAGATTATGGAAGTAAATATTCTTGCATTTATTGCTACTGCACTATTCATTCTAGTTCCTACTGCCTTTCTACTTATCATTTACGTAAAAACAGTCAGTCAAAAGGATTAATTCAATTGCATTTTCAAATTAATTTGAATGAAACTTTTCTTGTGAGTTTTGATCCAAAATTGACGAAGTCAAATGAAAAGGATTCCAATTTCACGTCTTAACTTCAATATTAAATAATAAATAAAATGAGCGGACTAGAATCGGAAGTATTCTAAGAGCTAGATGGGATGGTAGTAAGGATTCATCTATTTCTTTCTTGCCATCCCATCTAGCTCTTAGTCTCTAAAGTTCTAATCTAGAATAAAATAAGGATAAAGGCTTAAGTTTCTATCAATCAATCTACAATATTCTCTTCTAGAGATGTATAGATGTGGAAATGAATTCCCTATATTGTATTGTAGGGAATTGACATAACATCCAATTTGATAAATCTATTTGTTCCGATCAATCGGCAATGGAAATAATTCTTATCTTAGGATTGGAATTCCTTCAATAAGGAAGAGAAAACCTTACCGATTTTTAACACCCAAACCACCAGATGAACTAAGTCGATCAAGCATAAACGCCTTTCTCAAAGTATGGTAAATGCCCAATATGTGATTCGTCCGAGGCAAGATCTCATTATCTCTTGTTAGACAACCACAATCTATATATCATTTCTCATAGAAAGTGTGTATGCCCTTAACAAAACGACTTCTTCTTTGAACAGTAAAGTAAAGGGGGAAAGAAATTCAAAAAGGTCTGGTCTTCCACACTATCTAGATCTCTAAAGATTCTTAGAAAGATAGTAAGAACCCATTCCCCAGAGAATTTCGGAAGAATTGTAGTGAATCCCTTTCTTTTCGAAATAAAAACACGGGAATTGCTGAAATATCCCTTTGATTGAAAGAGCCTGATTCATATCATAGATTACCCCGTTGGGTTCCAGTGGAATTCGAAGATTTCTATTTGAACGGGTTCAAAGCGCGTTGTAGAACGATCAATAAAACAATCGATACGGTTTTGATTCTTCAACTTAGTTAGTAGTGCTTCTAAAGTCCACTTCTTCCCCACACTACGAGTGAAAGGGAAAATGTAAAGACTACCATTAAAGCAGCCCAAGCGAGACTTACTATATCCATGTGAATTATGCCCCTTATCTCTCTAAATATGAAAGAATTATTCCATTAGTCCTTATTAATATTAATAAAATTCTATAATATAATAATGGAATCAATGGTGCAGAGTCAAAAGGGGATTCTGCCCGAACACTATACACTATTCAGAAACCAATCCCAAAAATCGATTATGATTTCGAATTGGAAAAGATTAAACACAAGTAAAAGACGTGGTAATATCCCCAGAGAACATGTAGGAATAATAAGGTCTATTTTTTTGTTTTGTTAACCTTCGTAAGTCAAAACAGAAGGGGAGAAATCACTAAAAAGGAAAAATCGCTATCTAATACAGACCGGACCTCTATTTCTCCATTTGATCTAATCCGTACCTCCTTTCCCGGTTGTCACCGTGAAACAGGGTAGGGCTTGCTGAAAGGGGAGTCTTTATTTTTGCCCCCCTTTCTATTTTCTATAAAAGCCAACTATTCGTTCAAGGGAATCGTGAAGTCTTAATAGCCCTTCTACCCCTGGATTCGAATATTTCCTTGAATCCTAGACGCAAACGAGGATTTACATTCTTTGCTTTTCGAAAAACCAAAAGACCAAACCAAACAAAGCACCAACGGTCTGTGCGCTTCTACCGGGGAAGAATTCGAAGAATTCTATTAGCA